TTACAGTACTTGTATGCTTTTAGCTGGAATCTTATTAAAAATGGGGGCATATGGATTGATTCGGATTAATATGGAATTATTACCTCATGCTCATTCTATTTTTTCTCCCTGGTTGATGATAATAGGCACAATACAAATAATCTATGCAGCTTTAACTTCTTCCGGCCAACGTAATTTTAAAAAAAGAATAGCCTATTCTTCTGTATCGCATATGGGTTTGATACTTATAGGAATTGGTTCTATAACCGACGCAGGACTCAATGGAGCCATTTTACAAATAATTTCTCACGGATTTATTGGGGCGGCCTTTTTTTTCTTGGCAGGAACAAGTTATGATAGAATACGTCTTGTTTATCTCGACGAAATGGGCGGCGTAGCTATCCCAATGCCAAAAATATTTACGCTATTTAGTAGCTTTTCTATGGGCTCTCTCGCATTACCAGGTATGAGTGGTTTTATTGCAGAATTAATCGTATTGTGGGGACTAATTACCAGTCAAAAATATCTTTTCATGCCAAAAATTCTACTGACTTTTGTAATAGCAATTGGAATGATATTAACGCCTATTTATTCATTATCTATGTCACGCCAGATGTTCTATGGATCCAAGTTATTTAATGCCCCTACTTCTTATCTTTTTGATTTTGGACCGCGCGAGTTGTTTGTTTCAATCGCTATCTTTCTACCCATAATAGGGATTGGAATCTACCCGGATTTTGTTCTGTCACTCTCAGTTGAGAAGGTTGAAGTTCTTTTATCTAGTTTTTTATAGAGATTTTTCCTAAAGAAAAAACTAGATAATTTTTTAAAACTTGTTGTAGAATAAACAAAAAAATGCTTTTTTTCTATTATTTTAAATAAAGTGAAAAATGACTTTTCATTTTAACCCGATATGCGCGGTCTTTGCGAGAACCGCGCGAATCACTACACTATTGGTACTGGATTCACGCAGTTCGTTACAAAGTTTTTTATAGACAGCTCGAGTTAGTTTGTATTCGTAAGAAGCTTCCTTAGCTAGACGGTAATGTAAATGAACCATAACTATGTAGCCCTATTCCTAATAGATTAACTCCAAAATAGCATATCCAAATTATCAGAAAACCTAGAGCCGCCACCAGTGCGGAATTTTCACCCGGGAAATTCTTATTTGTTCGAATATGTAAATAAATAGCGAATATTATCCAAGTAATAAAGGCCCAAATTTCTTTTGGGTCCCAACTCCAATATGATCCCCACGCTTCATTCGCCCAGACTGCTCCTGAAATAATACCCGTAGTTAAAAAAAGAAATCCTAGACTAATCACACGATAACTCCAAAAATCCAATTGTTGAATTAATTGGCTCTTGTAATAATTCTTACCAGAAAAAAACGAAGTATTTCTTAAAATAGTATTTCTGTCATAGCTATATTGGATTTCGTTAAATGAAAATGCTTGAAAAAACCGATTACTTTTCTTTCGAAATGTAAAGACTAGAAGTGCAGCGGATAATAATGATCCACACAGAAGAGCGGCATAGCTCAATATCATCATACTTACGTGCATTATTAACCACTCAGATTGGAGCGCAGGGACTAATATTGCAGGTTTCTGTATTTCACTTAAAAGACTTGAAGTAGCAAAGCCTTGGGTAAAAATAGTACTCGAGGCGGTTATTGCGCTTAGATTTTTATTTTTTTTGAAATAGGCGACTATATGAATAAGGGAGAAACTCCACGAAAGAAAGATTAATGATTCGTATAAATCACTTAGTGGAAAATGACCGGAATAAATCCAACGAGTCACTAATAAGCCTGTTAAACACAAAAAGGTCGGTATCATGCCCTTTTCTGATAACTCATATGGTTTTATGAGTTCAGTGACCAATAGGTTGAAAAACCAAATTGAAATGACAATTGAAACAATTGAAAAGGAAATATGATTTAATATATGCTCTAAGGTTGAAAATATCATAAAAAAAAAAAAAAGAGTAATCCCTTAATTTAAGTATAAATGAAAAGCGGGAATTTAATTCATTTTTCATTATAAGATCTATTGTCTGGTGTTTCGAAGACGGCATGCCGCTACTCGGACTCGAACCGAGATGCTCTAGCACTGCTTCCTAAGAGCAGCGTGTCTACCGATTTCACCATAGCGGCTTGTTCGAACCCATAATAGGCTATTTATATTGAATCGTCAAGATTGACAGTGTCACTTCACTGAAAAAATTTTTGAATAACAATTCAAATTCATAACAATTAGTTCCCATTTAACTTATTTCAAAAATTTAAAACAACCAAATGAATTTTCTCGCGGAACATAAAAAAAAACCTTTTTGGATTTTTCTAAAGTAAGACATTGTTTGTATATAATATAATATCCCGAGAGTTTTCGTCTTTTATTGGTTGGGCTGAAATCAAAAAATATCTGAGAACTCTATAGTCATTCCGATAAAGACGAAGTCAGAAAGTTAGACAAGTTTTCAAAATTGAATCAATGAGTTTCTCTCGTTAATTTGAACTAAAGATCTTATTTCTGATCTTCTCTCGATATTCTTTAGATATATAGATAAAGAAAACATATTATTAGCATTTGAATTATAACAAAAAGGTCGATGGGGAAAATAAGACTCCCCACCAACAAAATGAAAAATAGAGTCCTAAAAAAAGGTAAAACCTTGGTTTTTCTTATTGTATTTTTTCTTAGAATTTGCGAAATTTTCAAATTCTTAATGTTCCATTTTTACATATGAACATCACAAAACGGAGTCTATTTAATATTGATTAGTTCAAACTAATAGAGAGTTATAATTGAGAATTTGATAGTAAGACTGAAATAAGCCAATTTTAACGTCAACTAGATTCCGAGTCTTACAACATTTTAGGACTTATTTGCTCGTCGCATAAAAAAACTTTTTGATTTGCCGGTAGAAAGAGATTTTCCTAATGACAAAGCTTTTAACGCCGATGAATATCCCTTCCTTTTCCAAATATTTTGACGAATACGCTTTTTTGATCTAGAAGTGCGTTTTTTTGGAACTGCCATTTCAAAATGAAGAGGTTACTCATTGTTATAGTTGGATGTGAAAGACATCTATTGTTCAAAAGAATCCTTAATTACTATTCATTATCTAGTTATTCTTTTAGTCCTTATCATCACAAATAAATCTAAATATATGAAACTTCTCTACAAGATTCCTACAAATTTTTTGTTCAAAAAGGTTTTTTATACTCTAGAAGGCTTCTAAGAACAAATAAGTTGTATGGATTAGTAGTACTTTTATTTTTCGTTTTTTCTCAGATATTTCTATAATCAGCTATGATATATAAATCTAATTCGTGGAACTAAAAAAAAGAATCTAAAAGATCTATCTCCAGTGCTTTTTGTCATTCGACACTGCATTTCCATGTAATAAAATCGAAGGAAGTATTTCAAAAAACAACTTTTATCTAATACCAAATGGAATCTTTTTTCGAGTAACTAGTCCAACGAATCCGTCTAAAATTTTTGAAATTCGAATGAGATTAGTAATTTATCTGTTCTGTTACCGGATACATCTTTTTATCCTTTCTCACTAAAGAAAATTTTCTCAATTAATAAAAAATCAAGTTTCAAATAAACCATTAAGTTTTATATATACACTCAGATATTCTAACGGTTTCTAATAACAAAAATATTTTTTTATAAACAAAAAAAAAGAATCATAATCAATCTCATAAGGAAGTACTTAATAAGTTGAAATAAACTAACTAAAAAGAAACTAACTAAAAAAACGACGAGTTATTAAGCCGATGACATTAGTGAATTCCACGATTTATATCAGAATCAAGTACTTTTGAGTGTAATTCCTGATGCTTGCTATAAAAAAAACCATTGTTAGAAAAATTTCTATTTTTATTTTTGATCTCTTCCTAAATTTGTATATTTTCAAAATACAAATATATTTTAAATAAAGAAGTATTTTTTTTTACAGAACTTGGTCATATTATTTGACCACGTCTAACTTCTTGAGTTGAATATTTGAACTATTTCGAAAAACTCAGATACAGAATAAGTACGAGTATCAAATGCTAAATTTTTATTTACGTTAAATTTTTTTAAGTTAGTGCATATTTTGATTTTTTTTATTGATCCCTTTTGATAAGGGGTGGGGTCCAGTTAATCAGAAGCAATTAATTCAGACTAAAAAACTTTTTTTATGGAACAAACATATCAATATGCATGGATAATACCTTTCCTTCCACTTTCAGTTCCTATATTAATCGGGGTGGGACTTCTTCTTTTTCCGTCGGCAACAAAAAGTCTTCGTCGTATGTGGGCTTTTCAAAGTGTTTTAGTATTAAGTATAGTCATGATTTTTTCGATCAATTTATCGATTCAGCAACTAAATAGCCGTGCTACCTATCAATATGTCTGGGCTTGGATTCTCAATAATGATTTTTCTTTAGAATTTGGCTACTTAATCGATCCGCTTACTTCTATTATGTCAATATTAATCACTACTGTTGGAATTTTGGTTCTTATTTATAGTGATAATTATATGTTTCATGATCGTGGATATTTGAGATTTTTTGCTTATATGAGTTTTTTCAGTACTGCCATGTTGGGATTAGTTACTAGTTCCAATTTGATACAAATTTATATTTTTTGGGAATTAGTAGGAATGTGTTCATATCTATTAATAGGATTTTGGTTCACACGTCCTGTTGCAGCAAATGCTTGTCAAAAAGCGTTTGTAACTAATCGTGTTGGGGATTTTGGTTTATTATTGGGAATTTTGGGTTTTTATTGGATAACAGGGAGTTTTGAATTTCGGGATTTATTTCAAATATTCAATAACTTGATTTTTCATAATGAGTTAAATTTTTTATTTGTTACGTGGTGCGCTGTTTTATTTTTTTCTGGTGCTGTTTCGAAATCTGCACAATTCCCCCTTCATGTATGGTTACCAGATGCAATGGAAGGGCCGACTCCTATTTCGGCTCTTATCCATGCCGCTACTATGGTAGCCGCGGGAATTTT